CTAAGCTACGATCCCATCATAGAAATCCAATGAAAAAGAAAGGAAAAAAATCGAATTTTTGTTTTTTAACCGTTCTTGGAATGGAAGCTGAACTTCCTTTTGGTGCTCTCCGAAAACGACCTTCTTTTTTTGGACCCATTTATAAAGAACTTGAAAAAAAAATTAGAAAAGTTAAAAAGAAATGTTTTCTAGTTCTAATAATTTTTAAAGAAAAAACAAAAAGTTTTCTAAAGGTCTTAAAAGAAAAAACAAGATGGGTTATCGAAATAGTTCGATTTATAAAAAGAATAATGAAAAAGCTTGCAAAAACAAATCCAATTCTCTTATTTGGATTGAGGGAAGTACATGAATCGAGTCAAAATAAAAATGGAAAAAATTCTATAACTATAATAAGTAATCAGATTATTCATGAATCGTCCATTCGAATTAGATCCCTGGATTGGACAAATTATTCACTGACAGAAACAAAAATGAAGGATCTGATTAATAGGACAAGTACAATCAGAAATCAAATCGAAAAAATAACAAAAGACAAGAAAAAAATATTTATAACTCCAGATATAAAGATTGGTCCTAAGGAGACAAGTTGTGATGATAAAAGATTAGAATCGCCGAAAAATACAAATATTTGGCAGATATTAAAAAGAATAAGTGAACGATTAATAAGCAAATGGCACTATTTTCTAAAATTATTTCTTGAAAGAATATACCTTCTATGTATTATTCATATTCCGAGGATCAATGTAAAACTTTCCCTTGAATCAAAAGAAAAAATTATTGAGAAATATGGTTACAATGATGAAACAAATCAAAATACAATTCATTTTATTTCGACTATAAAACATTCGCTTTCGAATATTACTAATAAGAATTCACAGAGTTTTTGTGCCCTATCCTCCTTGTCACAGGCATATGTATTTTACAAATTATCACAAACCGAAGTTATTAACAAGTATCACTTGAGACCTGTACTTCAATATAACGGAACATCTCTTTTTCTTAAGGATAAAATAAAGGATTATGTTGGAACACAAGAAATATTTCATTCCGAATCAAGGCATAAGAAACTTCGCAATTTTGGAATGAATGAATGGAAAAACTGGTTAAGGGGTCATTCTCAATACGATTTATCCCAGACTAGATGGTCTAGATTAGGACTGCAAAAATGGCGAAATAGAGTCAATCAAAGTTATATGGTTCAAAATAAAGACTCAAAAAATTTGGATTCATATGATAAAGACCGATTAATTCATTATGAGAAAAAAAAGAATTATGCAGTGGATTCATTACCGAGTCAAAAAGCAAAATTAAAAAAAAACTACAGATATGATCTTTTTTCACATAAATATATTAATTATGAACATAAGAGGGACTCATATATTTTTGGATCACCATTACAAGTCAACGAGGTCCTAGACATCTCCTATAATTGCAACACATATAACCCCGAATTTTTTTATGTGTTAGACGGTGTAGCTATTAGTGATTATCTAAGAGAAGATTCTATTATTGATACGGATAAAAATACGGATAGAAAATATTTTGATTGGAGAATTTTTAATTTTTGTCTTAGAAAAAAGATCGATATTGAGGACTGGACCAATATGGATAACGGAGACAACATCAATAAAAAAACTAAGACTGGGACTAATTATTCTCAAATAATTGATAAAATTGATAAGAAAGATCTTTTTTATCTCGCGATTCATAAACAAATCAACTCATTCCGTCAAACAAAAACCTCTTTTGACTGGATGGGAATGAATGAAGAAATACGAAATCATCCCATGTCGAATCTGGAACTTTGGTTTTTCCCAGAATTTGTGTTACTTTATGATGCATATAAGATTCAACCGTGGCTCATACTAATCAAATCACTTCTTTTCAATTTTATTGGAAATGCAAATGCTAGTGAAAATAAAAATCTCAACGGAAAGCAAAAAACAGGTCTTCGTATATCACCTACTCAAAAAAAATCTCTTGAATTTGAATTCGAAAATGGAAATACAGAAGAAAAAGAGCAAGCAGGCCAAGGAGATTTTGGCTCAGATCTATCAAACCAAGAGAAAGATGTTAAAGACAATTATGGGGGATCAGATATTCAAAGTAGAAAGGAAAAGCAATCTAAGACTAAGAACACCGCGGCAGCAGACCTCGCTTTCCTCCTGAAACGATATTTGTGTTTTCAATTGAGATGGGATGCTCATTTGAATCAAAGAATAATCAAAAATCTCCAGGTATATTGCCTTCTGCTTAGACTGATAAATCCACAGGAAATTGCTATATCCTCTATTCAAAGCGAAGAAATGAGTCTGGATGTAATGCTAATTCAGAAAGATCTAACTCCCCCAGAATTAATAAAAAAAGGAATATTGATTATCGAACCGGTTCGTCTGTCTATAAAATGGGATGGACTATTGATTATGTATGAAACCATAGCTATTTCACTGGTCCATAAGAGTAAGTACCAAACTAATCGAAGAGGCCGAGAAAAAAAAAATCTTGATAAGAATGGTTTTGATGAATCTATTGCAAGACATGAAAGGCTGGATGGGAACAGAGACGAAAATCATTATGATTTACTTGTTCCTGAAAATATTTCATCTCCTAGGCGGCGTAGAGAATTGAGAATTCTCATTTGTTTAAATTCGGGAAATGTGAATCTTTTGGATAGAAATCCAGTATTCTGCAATGAGAACAATGTAAGGACCTGTGGTCAATTTCTGGATGAGGGCAAGCATCTTAATATAGATACAAATAAATTCATTAAGTTCAAATTATTTCTTTGGCCCAATTATCGATTCGAAGATTTAGTTTGTATGAATCGCTATTGGTTTAATACTAATAATGGTAGTCGTTTCAGTATGTCAAGGATACATATGTATCCACGATTGAAAATTGGTTGATAATCCATTTCTTATACATCACGTGTCATATCGGATATGGTATAGGAAAAACAGATGTACACACCCGTTGTGTTAGAATACATTATCGTACATGATACTGATTCAATGAACTTATGAATTAGATCTAGGAATGAATGGGCAGACTCCTCTTATCTTATGTCCAAATTTCTCTCTTTTGTGGTTGCAGAAGCATACCATGTTTTTTATCTATATCCGAATCAAATTGCAAATTTGATTATTGATTAATTGAATTTGATAGAACAAGCAGTATATGAATCAATCCAGATTATTGTGTATACCAGATTCAACCGTTTGGCATTATTATTACTAATCGGTAAAATCCATATCTGTAAATGTAAAAAAAAAGAAAAAAGGGGAGAAGAATTCTTTTTATGGTAAAAAATTCATTAATCTCAGTTATTTCGCAAGAAGAAAAAGAAAAAAAGAAGGGTTCTGTTGAATTTCAAGTATTCAATTTCACCAATAAGATACGGAGACTTACTTCACATTTGCAATTGCACAGAAAAGACTATTTATCTCAGAGAGGTCTACGGAAAATTCTGGGAAAACGTCAACGGCTGCTGGCTTATTTGTCAAAGAAAAATAGAGTACGTTATAAAGAATTAATGGGGCAGTTGGCTATTCGGGAGCCAAAAACTCGTTAAGTTAATTTGACGATTTGAATTACTTTATTTTTTATTTATTTTATATTTATTAGATCTTGAATTTGGATGAACTTCGTTTCGTTTTCAGCAATTCATGGAATAATGAATCGGGAAAAAACATATGACTGTACCAGCTACAAGAAAAGACCTCATGATAGTCAATATGGGTCCTCACCACCCATCAATGCATGGTGTTCTTCGACTCATCGTTACTCTCGATGGTGAAGATGTTATTGACTGTGAACCCATATTGGGTTATTTACACAGAGGAATGGAAAAAATTGCAGAAAATCGAACAATTATACAATATCTGCCTTATGTAACCCGTTGGGATTATTTAGCGACCATGTTTACAGAGGCAATAACGGTAAATGCACCAGAGCAGCTGGGAAATATTCAAGTACCTAAAAGAGCCAGCTATATCAGAGTCATTATGCTTGAACTGAGTCGTATAGCTTCTCATTTGTTATGGCTTGGACCTTTTATGGCGGATATCGGTGCGCAGACCCCTTTCTTCTATATTTTCAGAGAAAGAGAATTGATATATGATCTATTCGAAGCTGCCACAGGTATGCGAATGATGCATAATTATTTCCGTATTGGAGGAGTAGCTGCTGATCTACCTCATGGTTGGATAGATAAATGTTTGGATTTCTGCGATTATTTTTTAACAGGGGTTACTGAATATCAAAAGCTTATTACGCGGAATCCCATTTTTTTGGAACGAGTTGAAGGAGTGGGCATTATTGGGGGAGAGGAAGCAATAAATTGGGGTTTATCAGGACCAATGCTACGAGCTTCGGGAATTCAATGGGATCTTCGGAAAGTTGATCATTATGAGTGTTACGACGAATTTGATTGGGAAGTCCAATGGCAAAAAGAAGGAGATTCATTAGCTCGTTATTTAGTCCGAATCAGTGAAATGATGGAATCCATAAAAATTATTCAACAAGCTTTGGAAGGAATTCCAGGGGGGCCCTATGAAAATTTAGAAGTCCGACGCTTCGATAGAGCAAGGGATTCCGAATGGAATGATTTTGAATACCGATTCATTAGTAAAAAAACCTCGCCCGCTTTTGAATTATCGAAACAAGAACTTTACGTGAGAGTGGAAGCCCCAAAAGGGGAATTGGGAATTTTTATGATAGGAGATCAGAGTGTTTTTCCCTGGAGATGGAAAATTCGTCCACCAGGTTTTATCAATTTGCAAATTCTTCCTCAGCTAGTTAAAAGAATGAAATTGGCTGATATTATGACGATACTAGGTAGTATAGATATCATTATGGGAGAAGTTGATCGTTGAAATGATAATTGATACGACAGAAGCACAAGCTATCAATTCTTTTTTCAGATCGGAATCCTTAAAAGAGGTCTATGGGCTCATATGGTTGCTTGTCCCTATTTTTACTCCTGTATTGGGAATCATAAT